TCGATTATGCTATGGCCGGAGTCCTACTCACGGTGACCTGGTCGAATTAGGAGAAGCTGTAGGTATTATTGCGGGACAATCCATTGGAGAGCCGGGGACTCAACTAACATTAAGAACTTTTCATACTGGTGGAGTCTTCACGGGGGGTACTGCAGAACATGTACGAGCCCCTTCTAATGGAAAAATAAAATTCAATGAGGATTTGGTTCATCCCACACGTACACGTCACGGCCATCCTGCTTTTCTATGTTATATAGACTTGGACGTCACTATTGAGAGTGAAGATATTCTACATAGTGTGAATATTCCGCCAAAAAGTTTTCTTTTAGTTCAAAATGGGCAATATGTAGAATCAGAACAAGTGATTGCTGAAATTCGCGCGGGAACATCCACTTTGAGTTTTAAAGAAAAGGTTCGAAAACATATTTATTCTGACTCAGAGGGAGAAATGCACTGGAGTACCGACGTGGACCATGCACCTGAATTTACATATGGTAATGTTCATCTCTTACCAAAAACAAGTCATTTATGGATATTAGCCGGAAGGCCACACAAATCCATTGCGGTCCCGCGTTCGCTCCACAAGGATCAAGATCAAACGAACGCCCATTTTCTTTCTGTCGAACAACGATATATTTCGAACTCTTCAATGACCAATGCTCACATGAGACATAAATTTTTGAGTTCAGATCTTTCTATTTCTAGTACGAATGGGGGTAGGATTCCTGATTATTCAAAACTTAATCGAATCGTAAGAACTGGGCATTCTAATCTCATCTATCCTGACAAAAATTCCGATTTATTGGCAAAGAAACGAAGAAATAGATTCACCATTCCATTTAAGTCGATTCAAGAACGAGAGAAAGAATTAACGCCCACTTCAGGTATCTCGATTGAAATACCCATAAATGGTAGTTTCCGTACCAAGAGTATTCTTGCTTATTTTGATGATCCTAGATACCGAAGAGCCAGTTCGGGAATTACAAAATACGGGACTATAGAGGCGCATTCACTCATAAAAAAAGAGGGTTTGATTGAATATCGAGGAGTCAAAGAATTTAGAGCAAAATGCCAAATGCAAGTAGATCGGTTTTTTTTCATTCCCGAGGAAGTACATATCTTACCACGATCTTCTTCCATAATGGTACGGAACAATAGTATCATTGGAGTAGATACACAAATCACTTTAAATACAAGAAGCCGGGTAGGCGGGTTGGTCCGAGTAGAGAAGAAAAAAAAAAAGATTGAACTAAAAATCTTTTCGGGAAATATCCATTTTCCTGGAAAAACAGATAAAATATCCCGACACAGGGGCATTTTGATACCACCGGGAGGGGGACAACCAAAATCGAAACATTTGAAAAATTGGATCTATGTCCAACGAATCACATCTACTAAGAAAAGGTATTTTGTTTTGGTTCGACCTGTAGTCACGTATGAAATAACGGACGGTATAAGTTTATCAACACTTTTCCCTCAGGATCTGTTGCAGGAAAGGGATAAGGTGCAACTTCGAGTTGTCAATTATATCCTTTATGGAAATGGCAAGCCTATTCGGGGAATTTCTGACACAAATATTCAATTAGTTCGGACTTGTTTAGTATTGAATTGGGACCAAGACAAAAAAAGTGCGCCTATTGAAGAGGCGCGTGCCTCCTTTGTTGAAGTAAAGACAAAAGGTATGATTCGAAATTTCCTACGAATCGATTTAGTTAAATCCACTATTTCGTATGCCGGAAAAAGGAACGAGCCATCAGGTTCAGGATTGCTTTCTGATAATGGATCAGATCGTATGAATCCTTTTTTTTCTATTTATTCAAAAACAAGACTTCAACAATCTTTTAGCCAAAATTATGAAACTGTTCGTACGTTGTTGAATAGACCGAAGGAATGCCAATCTTTTCTCATTTTGTCATCAGCCAATTGTTTTCGAATGGGTCCATTCAAGGGTCTAAAATATTACAAAAAACCCGATCCGCGAATTCCAATTAGAAACTCGTCGGGTCCTTTTGGAACAGCCCTTCAAATTGTTAATTTTTTTTTATTTTACCGTTTAATAACTCATAATCAGATCTTGGTAACTAACTATTTGCAACTTGACAATTTAAAACAAACTTTTCGAGTAATGAAATATTATTTAATCGACGAAAATAGGAAGGTTTATAATCCTGATTCGGTAAGTAACATTATTTTGAATCCGTTCAAATTGAATTGGTATTGTCTTCATCACAATTATTGTGAAGAGACTTCCACAAAAATAAGTCTTGGACAATTTCTTTGTGAAAATTTATGTATAGCCAAAAACGGGCCACACTTAAAGGCGGGTCAAGTTCTAATTGTTCAAGTTGACTCTGTAATAATAAGAGCAGCTAAGCCCTATTTGGCCACTCCAGGAGCAACTGTTCATGGCCATTATGGGGAAATCGTTTATGAAGGAGATACATTAGTTACATTTATATATGAAAAATCGAGGTCTGGTGATATAACGCAAGGCCTTCCAAAGGTGGAACAAGTCCTAGAAGTTCGTTCGCTTGAGTCAATATCGATGAATCTAGAAAAGAGGATTCATGCTTGGAATGAACGTCTAACAGGAGTTCTTGGACTTCCTTGGGGATTTTTGATTGGCGCCGAACTAACTATAGTGCAAAGCCGTATCTCTTTGGTTAATAAGATCCAAAAGGTTTATCGATCCCAAGGGGTACAGATCCATAATAGGCATATAGAAATTATTGTACGTCAAATAACATCCAAAGTCTTGGTTTCAGAAGATGGAATGTCTAATGTTTTTTTACCGGGAGAGCTAATTGGATTGTTGCGAGCGGAACGAACAGGGCGTGCTTTGGAAGAAGCGATCTCTTACCGAGCCGTCTTATTGGGAATAACGAGAGCTTCTTTGAATACTCAAAGTTTTATATCCGAAGCGAGTTTTCAAGAAACTGCTCGAGTTTTAGCAAAAGCAGCTCTCCGGGGCCGTATCGATTGGTTGAAAGGTCTAAAAGAAAACGTGGTTCTGGGAGGAATGATACCCGTTGGTACCGGATTCAAAGGATTAGTACATCGTTCAAGCCAACATAGGAGCATTCCTTTGAAAAAAAAAAAGAAGAATCTATTCGAAGGGGAAATGCACGATATTTTATTTTACCACAGAGAATTATTTAATTCTTGTGTTTAAATAAATTTAAATCATACATCAAAACCCTAGTTTAGATAATTTAAGAACGGATTCCTCCTATTTATCTGTTCTGTATTTCTTACGGGCATTTTTTTTTTATTTAAGATAATAAGTAATAGAAAAGAATTAATGGTTTGGATTGTGTATCAATGGCCAATTAGCTGTCGAAGAGAAAGTTCCGTCGGAACAAATTTTTATTTCGGGATACCTCATCTTTTAAAAAAAGAGAAAGTGCGAGGAGAAATGACAAGAAGATATTGGAACATCAATTTGGAAGAGATGATGGAAGCGGGAGTTCATTTTGGCCATGGTACTAGGAAATGGAATCCTAGAATGTCACCCTATATTTCGGCAAAGCGTAAAGGTATTCATATTACAAATCTTACTAGAACTGCTCGTTTTTTATCAGAAGCTTGTGATTTAGTTTTTGATGCAGCAAGCAAAGGAAAACAATTTTTAATCGTTGGGACAAAAAATAAAGCAGCTGATTCAGTAGCACGGGCTGCAATAAGGGCTCGGTGTCATTATGTTAATAAAAAATGGCTTGGGGGTATGTTAACGAATTGGTCCACCACAGAAACGAGACTTCATAAATTCAGAGATTTGAGAATGGAACAAAAGGCGGGAAGACTGGCCTGTCTTCCGAAGAGAGATGCAGCCATGTTGAAGAGACAGTTATCTCACTTGCAAACATATCTAGGTGGGATTAAATATATGACAGGATTGCCGGATATTGTAATCATCGTTGATCAGCAAGAAGAATATACAGCCCTTCGAGAATGTATTACTTTGGGAATTCCAACGATTTGTTTAATCGATACAAATTGTGACCCCGATCTTGCAGATATTTCGATTCCGGCAAATGATGACGCTATAGCTTCAATCCGATTAATTCTCACCAAATTAGTATTCGCAATTTGTGAAGGCCGTTCTAGCTATCTAAGAAATCTTTGATTCATAATAAAAAAATGACTTTAGTGAACTCTATAATTGAATTCTCGAATTAATAGAGTAGAATCGCTTAGGATTCCTGAATATCAAAAACGATATCAAACTAACTGGGGATACGATGTGATTAGTTGGTATTATATACGATTGAAGTAGACAAGTCGAGAAAGCAATGGTTGAATCAAAATAATATTTTTTTAAGGTTATAGCCAGAGGACAATATGAATGTTCTATCATGTTCAATCAATACACTAAATGGATTATATGATATATCCGGTGTGGAAGTCGGCCAACATTTCTATTGGCAAATAGGAGGTTTCCAAGTCCACGGCCAAGTACTTATTACTTCTTGGGTTGTAATTGCTATCTTATTAAGCTCAGCCGCCATAGCTGCTCAGAATCCACAAACAATTCCGACTGACGGTCAGAATTTCTTTGAATATGTCCTTGAATTTATTCGAGACGTGAGCAAAACTCAGATTGGAGAAGAATATCGTCCTTGGGTTCCCTTTATTGGGACTATGTTTCTATTTATTTTTGTTTCTAATTGGTCAGGGGCTCTTTTACCTTGGAAAATCATACAGTTACCTCATGGGGAATTAGCCGCACCTACGAATGATATAAATACGACTGTAGCTTTAGCTTTACTCACGTCAGTGGCATATTTCTATGCGGGTCTTACAAAAAAAGGATTGGGTTATTTTAGTAAATACATTCAACCAACTCCAATTCTTTTACCCATTAACATCTTAGAAGATTTCACAAAACCTCTATCCCTTAGTTTTCGACTTTTCGGAAATATATTAGCCGATGAATTAGTCGTTGTTGTTCTTGTTTCTTTAGTACCTTTAGTAGTTCCTATACCTGTCATGTTTCTTGGATTATTTACAAGTGGTATTCAGGCTCTTATTTTTGCAACTTTAGCCGCAGCTTATATAGGCGAATCTATGGAAGGTCATCATTAATTCAGTTTCGAAAGAGTCTTTTTTCTTAGATCAAGTCAATATATGTTTCAAGACAATTTGCTTAGGGAACATATAGGTATGTTCTATAGGAATAGACAAGGGATATTAGGGGGAGTTTATTAGTTAGTATAGAAAGGCCAAACTAGGCATATGGAATCGAATGGTTATAAGTAAACTCCTGGAGATGTTTCAATTCAAAGAAAGATTCTAGAATCCAATTGAATTTAAGGCGGAATGCTGGGTTTACGTTATGGAAGAAAGACATGTATATTGGATAGTAGATGTTGACTAGTTATATATGAACTAATATTAAACCCTACTTTAATTTAGAATTTAGATGGGGATATTAATAGAAGTCTTTTTTTATGTTTTTTTTTTTCATTTATTTATGACTACTATGAATTGAATGAATAAACAAAAAAAATAAAGCAAGAAAGGGTCGAAGAATTCAACAAATGGTTAGAAAGAAGGAAATGAGAAACTCAAGTTGTATAGATTCAGCAAAGACTCAACAAAGAGGAACTAAAAGGTAGAAAGCCTTTCTGATGATCTAATGGAATATTTTTATTTCAATTCGGAGTTCTTACTGACTTCGACTGGCTGAATCTTAGTCGATGGAATAATTAAGTCATAATTTATTCGTTGATTGTATCATTAACCATTTCTTTTTTTTGTGTGAGGAACTTATCATGAATCCACTTATTTCTGCCGCTTCCGTTATTGCTGCTGGATTGGCTGTAGGGCTTGCTTCTATTGGACCAGGAGTTGGTCAGGGTACTGCTGCAGGCCAAGCTGTAGAAGGTATTGCGAGACAGCCCGAAGCAGAGGGTAAAATACGAGGTACTTTATTGCTTAGTTTGGCTTTTATGGAAGCTTTAACAATTTATGGATTGGTTGTAGCATTAGCTCTTTTATTTGCTAATCCGTTTGTTTAATCCTAATCCGAAAAAATACGTATTTTTTTATTTCTTTGGACTTGACGCTTGCCTGCTTGGCTTTTCGCATTATACCAAGATTTCGCTCCTACAATTATTTTTGCGTTGAGAAAAACCGGGGGGAGGGCTGATTTGAGGATGAGGAATTAGGGTTACCGACTCGCTTTCTTCCTTCCCCTTCTTAGTCCAACGAAATGTTTTTAGGAAATGGTGCAACAAGCGCAGTATTTCGCAATTTACACGAAAACTCAGTACCTAATCCTATTCGCATAAGTCTTCTTCTTATTGGAAATCTCAATTGAAAACGAAAATACATTGTGAAATGGAATAGGTTTTGAATCTATTTTCAATTGAGAAATAGGAAATAAGTCAAGTAATACAACAAAAAAGATGTTCGATTTTTTTTTAGTCTATCTATAAGAGGAGATCATATGAAAAATGTAACCGATTCTTTCGTTTACCCGGGTCACTGGCCATCTGCCGGGAGTTTCGGATTTAATACCGATATTTTAGCAACAAATCCAATAAATCTCAGTGTAGTGATTGGTGTATTGATCTTTTTTGGAAAGGGAGTGTGTGCGAGTTGTTTATTTCAAGAATCGACTGGATTCAACCAGCTGCACCCCCTTTCGGTATAACTAGTAAAGAAGGGTGCACGATCTCGCGAATTACTTCTGAATAAATTAAGAAATCATATAATCATATGTAAGAACCAGAGCATTTCGTGATTCGTTGGTAAATATACTTTGATTCTCTAGCAACCAATAATGTGAAACTATTAACATGGTTAAAGCTAAACCGTTTGAAGTTCAGCCACAGCATGGTACTCTTTCTACCACTATATTAATATATTAATACTATATTAATACTCAAATGGTTTTCCATTTCCAAGGAATAGTTAGAAATTTATCGATATATAACACTCATATCGATAAAACGATTTGAAACTTTTTTTGGTATTGGAAAGGGGTTTATCCTTTTTTCTTTTTTTTTTTTACATTTTTGTTTAAATGCCAAATGCTGAGTTGATGACCTATTTATAAAAAAAATATCAAATAAGAAATTTTTTTTGGATTTGAAAAAAAAAACAACTTTGCTGACAATTACATATTTTTTGTTTGGTCAGAAGAGTCCTCCAAATATTCCGGCCTTGGATTATTGATTCATTTCCAATTTTGTTCGAATATGAGCAAAGGGTAGAGGATAGGTTCATTACATTCAAAAAAGATATGGAAATTTACCATAAAAAAATGAAAGTAATTGAGCGTGAGAGCCAAATGAATCGAAAGATTCAAGTTTGGTTCGGGAAGGGATCATGAAAGTTTTAAAATGAATGTAAAGATAATCTACTTTCATTAAGTGATTTATTAGATAATCGAAAACTGCGAATCGCAAATACTATTCGAAATTCAGAAGAACTGCGCGGAAGGGCCGTTGAACAGCTAGAAAAAGCCCGGGCTCGCTTACGTAAAGTAGAAAC